GATTATCTAATAAATCACTTAATGAAAGTAGATTATCTTCCCATTCATTTCAAAACTTCCATGATCTCTTCCCGAACCAAACATGAATCTTTCGATTCATTTGGCTCTCACGCTCAATTACTTATGTACTTATGGAGTATTCCCTTATCTTTTTTTTAATGTAATGAGCCTATCCTCTTCTGTTCGTATTCCAACATATAGAAACTGATCATTGATCCAAGACCCTAATATTCGGAGGACTCTTCCGACCAGACAAAAAATCTGTAATTACCAGCAAAGTTGTTTCTTTTTTTTATTTATTAATTGAATTTTCTTCAAATCCAAAAAATTCTTCTTATTTTACTTTATACATAGGTTGTCGATTCAGCATTGGATAAAAAAAGGACGGGGTGCCTATTTTTCCAGTAAATGGTTCAAATCATTTTTTTATCGCTATGAGTGTTCTATATCGGATAAATTGGAGCTATTCATTTTGAATATTCATTTTGAAACCATCTTCATACTAACTAACATAGTGGTAGAAAGAGTACCAATGTAGCGCCTGGACTTCAAACAATTTAGCTTTAACCATGTTAAGGGTCCCACATTATTGGTTGATCGAGAATCAAAGTTGATTTACCAATGAGTCACGAAATGCTATGGTTCGTAATATGATTTCTTAATTTATTCAGAAGTAATTCGCGAGATCGTGCACCTTTCTTTCCTAGTTATAAAAAAAGGAAAGTGCAGCTGGTTGGATCCAGCCTATTCTTGAAATAAACAACTCGCACACACTCCCTTTCCAAAAAAGATCAGTACACCAAGTACTATACTTAGATTTATTGGATTTGTTGCTAAAATATCGGTATTAAACCCGAAACTCCCGGCGGATGGCCAGTGACCCAAGGAAACGAAAGAATCGGTTACATTTTTCATATGATCTCCTCTTATAGATAGGACTAACAAAATCGAACAGAGTTCTTTATTTATTTTTTTGTATTATTATTTGTATTACTTTAGCCCCTTTTTGATTTGATTGATTTGTTGATTAATTTCCTTATTTCATTTCTCAATATATTTAATTATTCAATTTTGAAATTAGTCAATTATTATTTCAATTTTATTTTGTTGCAACGCTTCCTAAAAAAAGGGGTTTCCATTGGACTAAGAACGGGAAGGAAGAAAGCGAGTGGATCTGCAAATTTCCTCATCCTCAAATCAGTCCTTCCCACAGGGTATTGTCTCAATGAATAAGTGATTGTCGGAATAAAATCTTGATAGAATTCGAAAAAGCAAGCGGCAAGTCCAAGGCAATAAAAAAAAAAAGAAAAGGCCGTTCACATTTCTAGGATTAAACAAAAGGATTCGCAAACAAAAGCGCTAATGCCACGACCAGTCCATAAATTGTTAAAGCTTCCATAAAAGCCAGACTAAGCAATAAAGTACCTCGTATTTTACCCTCTGCCTCTGGTTGTCTCGCGATACCTTCTACGGCTTGGCCCGCAGCAGTACCTTGACCAACTCCAGGTCCAATAGAAGCAAGCCCTACGGCCAATCCAGCAGCAATAACGGAAGCGGCAGAAACCAGTGGATTCATGGTAAGCTCCTTGCACAAAAAGAAAGAAATGGTTAATGATACAATCAACCAATGAATTATGACTTATTATTTATTCCATTACTAAGATCCATCCAGTCGAAGTAACTAAGAACTACGACTTGAAGTAATGAGATTATTGAATCATCAGAACTACTTCGATATCTCGTTTTTAGTTCCTATCCATGAAGTCTTTATCAATCCATAAGGCTCTAGTTCTTCCATTTCTTTGTTTGAAACCATTCTTTCAATTCTTCGCTTTTCTCTTCTATATGCTTGATTTCATCTGTTTATTCATTCGTCACAGACGAAACAGAAGGACTTTTATTGGAATCCCCATCTAAATTCACAGTGGGATGGGAAAGGAAATAAGATATATGGATAGTTCATATATAACTAGTCAATATCTAATATCACATATACATATATTTCTTCCATAACGTAAACCAACCATTCACATCTTATATTCTATATTCATATTCAACCAGATTCAAAATTATTCTTTGAAACATACACAAGAGTTGACTTATAGCCATTACATTACATATATTCGATCCCCCCCCCTTTTTTCATTCCTAACATCGTAATCTTTTTTGCTACTACACTAGATCATATATACCGGATTTGTATTATTTGTATCTATTATGTTCCAAAATAGCTTAGCTTATCTTCAGCCGCCCATACATTGTGTTGGGATAAACTTAAAAAAGAATACTATTTTGAAAGCTAATCAATGATGACCTTCCATGGATTCGCCTATATAAGCCGCGGCTAAAGTTGCAAAAATAAGAGCTTGAATCCCACTTGTAAATAATCCAAGGAACATGACAGGTATAGGAACCACTGAAGGTACTAAAGAAACAAGAACAGCAACGACTAATTCATCAGCCAATATATTCCCAAAAAGTCGAAAGCTAAGCGATAAGG